CGTTAGTTATATAATAAAATATTTTTTTTTAAGAAGGTGCCTGAAAAAGGATTATTTTGATGTAATAAATCATGTTCACTGAACTCTTCTTATATTTTTTAATAATTATTTTAAATCCTTGAACTTCAAAAATTCATGTGCTTAGACACTTAAATATAGAAAAATAAGCTAATTTAAGCTATTGGACTCATAATTCATGTATAGGATTCTACCTTTTTTCTAATCAAAAATTATAACTACATTGTATTACCCCTTTATATAATATCTATTATTTTCACATTATCTTCACCCTCATGAATGATAATCTGAATCGGAATAGAAATAAATTTATTAACCTTTATTTTTATTATTATACAAGCAAGCACTATGTTCTCAATAGAAAGAAGTATAAAATACTTTTTAATTCAGGCTTCAGGCTCTTTAATTTTTTTATTATCCTTGAGAACAAATATAATTTTCTATGATGAAATATTTAAAATTAATTGTCTAGTACCCCCCCTAGCATTAATTTTAAAAAGTGGTATGGCCCCTCTTCATACCTGAACCCCTGAAATTATTAGAAAATTTAATTTAAAAGGATTATTCCTATTTACTACCCTTCAAAAAATTATTCCTATAGTTATTTTATTTTCTTCATGGGCCCCCCTCATCTCATGAATTTTAATATTTAATATTTTAATAGGAAGAATCGGAGGAATCTCTCAATCTTCCTTTTCTAAGATAATTATTTTCTCTTCCATCAATAATTCCGGATGAATATTATTAGCTCTTTCTCAATCTTACTTTACCTTCCAAGTATATTTTATAGTATACACTTTAATAACATTTATATTAATTTACTTTATAAAATCAACTCAGATTAAATGAATTATTCAAGTTAAATCAATTAAAGCCTTCCAAAAAAGTATTTTTATTATTCTTATCCTTTCTATAAGTGGGCTTCCACCTTTTTTAGGGTTTATTCCTAAATGAATGGTATTAATAAAATTAATAAATTTATACCCTCTAACTGTCCTTCTTGGAATTTTTTTTTCCATTTTAACTATATTCTTTTACATTAAAAGATCTATTTGTATAATAATAGTCACAATTTCCTCAGTCAAACCAACGTTTAACTACAAAAATAGATATTGATCTATTTTCATATCTTTACATTTGCTTTCTCCATTTTTGTATTTTCTACTATAATGAGAATTAAAGTCTTAAGTTAAATCAAACTATTAGCCTTCAAAGTTGAAAATATTACTTTGTAATTAGGCTTTGAAAAATTCTTAACATATGTTAGTTACCTTTAAATTTGCAATTTAAAATCATAATTGAATAAAGAATTTTGACAAGAAAACATTTATTTATATAAGAATTTACAGTTCCATGCTTTTATCAGCCACCTTATCATATTTTAAATAATATGACATGATTGCTAAGAACAAATCATAAAACAATTGGCACACTATATTTCATCTTTGGGATTTGGTCAGGATTGCTAGGACTCTCACTAAGCATAATTATCCGATTAGAACTAAGACAATCTTCCCCAGTCCTACTAAATGATCAGATTTATAATACAATCGTTACAGCTCATGCTTTCGTTATAATTTTTTTTATAACCATGCCAATTATTATTGGAGGATTTGGTAACTGATTAGTTCCTTTAATGATTGGAGCTCCTGATATAGCTTTTCCTCGACTTAATAACTTAAGATTTTGACTTCTTATCCCATCTATGTATCTCCTTTTAATAAGAAGACTAATCGACCAAGGTGTAGGAACTGGATGAACTGTATACCCTCCCCTATCTAATTCAATGTTCCATAGAGGATACTCTGTAGATGCTGCCATTTTCTCTCTTCATTTAGCCGGAATCTCTTCTATTTTAGGAGCTATTAATTTTATCACTACAATCATTAATATGCGAGCAAGACTTTATAGTTTAGATAAAATACCGCTATTTGTATGATCTGTTCTAATTACAGCACTACTATTACTATTTGCTTTACCTGTTTTAGCTGGAGCTATCACAATGCTATTAACGGACCGAAATTTAAATACCTCATTTTTTGACCCTGCCGGAGGAGGAGATCCAATTCTATATCAACATCTATTTTGGTTTTTTGGGCATCCCGAAGTGTACATTTTAATTTTACCAGGATTTGGACTAATTTCTCATATCACCACCCAAGAGAGAGGGAAAAAATCTGCTTTCGGTACATTAGGGATAATTTATGCTATACTAGCTATTGGCATCCTTGGATTCATTGTATGAGCTCACCATATATTTACTGTTGGGATAGACGTAGATTCACGAGCTTATTTTACATCTGCAACAATAATTATTGCTGTCCCAACTGGTATTAAAATTTTTAGATGATTGGCAACAATTTATGGTATAAAAATATCGTTTTCTCCTAGAATTATTTGATCTTTAGGATTTATTTTCTTATTTACATTAGGAGGCTTAACAGGAGTAATTCTAGCAAATTCTTCAATTGATATTATTCTTCATGACACTTATTATGTTGTAGCCCATTTTCATTATGTATTGTCTATGGGGGCTGTATTTGCAATTATTGGAAGATTCATTAACTGATATCCACTTATAACTGGAACTATTATAAACTCTTCACTACTTAAAGCTCAGTTTATTACAACATTCACAGGTGTTAATTTAACATTTTTCCCTCAGCACTTTCTAGGACTTATAGGAATACCACGACGATATTCAAATTACCCTGATTTATTAATATCATGAAATATTATTTCTTCATTAGGGTCAATAATTTCTTTAATTTCTGTTATTCTAATAATAATCATTGTATGAGAATCTATGATTACCAACCGAAACCTAATCTTTTCATCAAATTTTGATATAATTGAGTGAAATCAAAATTTCCCACCCATAGAACATAGATTCTCTGAAATTCCGTCAGTTCTAATTAAATAACTAATGTGGCAGAAAAATGTATTAGATTTAAAATTTAATTATGAATTCTAAATTCCTTTAGTAATAGACTGAATAAAAATTTCGTTATACGACAATGCTTCGCCAGTAATAGAACAACTTACCCTTTTTCATGACTATAGAATACTTATTATTATTACAATTTTATCTATTGTATCATTCATTATATATAAAATAATAATAAATAAATATACTAGAACAAAAATTCTTGAAAATCAAATAATTGAAATAATCTGAACTTTTATTCCTACTATTGTCTTAAGCTTTATTGCTCTTCCCTCTCTGCATCTTCTCTATTTAATAGATGAATTAAATAATCCATTATTAACAGTAAAAATTATAGGACACCAATGATACTGAAGATATGAATACAATGACTTCAATTCAGTAGAATTTGACTCATACATATTGCCAAATAGATTATTTCGATTATTAGAAGTGGACAACTCTACCCCATTTCCATTAAATTGTCAAATTCGTCTTATTGCATCTTCTGCCGATGTACTACATTCATGAACAATCCCAGCTATAGGAATTAAAATAGACGCCACTCCAGGGCGTTTAAATCAAATCTCTTTATTCCCAAATCGAAGAGGGTCTTTTTATGGTCAATGTTCAGAGATTTGTGGGTCAAATCACTCATTTATACCAATTGTAGTTGACGTAATTCCTGTTAACTATTTTATTTCCTGAATAAAAATATTTAATTTATTTAGTGACTGAAAAGCAAGTAATGGTCTCTTAAACCAATTAATGGTACCCGCAATTACCCTAAATAAAAGAAGTTAGTTAAGTTAATTAATATTGATTTGTCAAATCAAAGTCATTTTTTTTTACTTCTTAATACCTCAAATAGCCCCGATGCCCTGAATATTATTAATATTTATAACACTAATCATTTTAATAATTATTATCTCAATAATTTATTTTTACCCAACTTCTTTTATACATAAATATTCACATAATGCTTCCAATTTTTATTGTATTAAATGATAACCAGTCTATTCTCTATATTTGACCCTACTGCAATTATAAATATTCCATTAAATTGAGGATTAATAGTAATTGTATTAATCCTCTTACCTACACCTATGTGAAAAAGTAGATCACGCATAACTTATGTACTTAAATTATTAACTACTACTTTAAATATAGAATTTAACTCACTTTTTTCTAAAAATATAATATTAAAGGGAACCACTCTTTTACCAATTTCACTTTTTATATTTATCATAATTATAAATTTAACCAGAAATTTTCCTTACACATTTTGTGCTGCTGCTCATTTATCATTTTCTTTAACACTCTCTATCCCTATTTGAACATCAATCATTTTATTTTATTGAATAAATCTTACTAAAGATATAATGTCACATTTAGTTCCTACTGGGACTCCTAGTTTACTAATGCCATTAATAGTTGTAATTGAATTAGTTAGAAACATGATTCGACCAGCAGCACTTGCAGTCCGATTAACGGCAAATTTAATTGCTGGACACTTATTAATAGCGTTATTAGGAAACACTTTAAACCCTCAAACTAGCTTTTGAATCCTTATTGTTGTACTCCAAATTATCTTTTTAAGATTTGAATTAATAGTAGCACTAATTCAATCCTATGTATTTTCTGTGCTTATAACACTATACTCTAGAGAAATTAATTAATGAAAAAAAATCACCAATTCCACTTAGTAAATCCATCCCCGTGACCTTTAATCATTTCACTTATTATCTTAAATTACACGTCTATATCTCTAATATTCTTTAATTTAAAATCTGTAATGTGTATAGCGTTAAATCTATTACTTATTACATGAATTATACTAGCTTGATGACGAGATGTTCAACGTGAAAGAACTTTCCAAGGTCATCATACATTTTCAGTTATAAAATCAATAAAATATGGAATAATCTTATTTATTAGTTCGGAAGTCTTATTTTTCACAAGATTCTTCTGAATATTCTTCCACCACAGATTAGCTCCTACACATGAAATAGGTTTAACCTGACCACCTATATCAATTACAGTGTTTAACCCCTTAAATATCCCTTTAATAAATACTATTATTTTACTAAGTTCTGGAGTCTCAGTAACATGAGCACATGCAAGCATGTGCATGAATAACTTCTATAACACTAAAAAAAGACTAATTACTACTGTACTCCTGGGAATCTACTTTTCAATCCTTCAGTTTTATGAATATTATTCATCCCCATTCTGTATCAGAGATTCAGTATATGGAAGATCCTTTTTTTTAACAACTGGATTTCATGGGCTTCATGTAATTATTGGAACATTATTCTTACTTCACATTTTATTACGATTAGATAAAATGCATTTTTCCCAAAAACATCATCTAGGTATAGAAATAGGTATTTGATATTGACATTTTGTTGATGTTGTATGATTATTCCTGTATATAACTATTTACTGATGAGGTAGATATTCTATTAGTATAAAATAATTACAGTTAGCTTCCACCTAAAAAATCATTAAGATAGAATAATTTACATTATTTTAATATTATTTATAGTAATTTTACTACTATTAATTGCAATTATCAGTATTATCCCTTTAATTAACGTACACAAGTTTACAAATCGAGACAAGACCTCGCCTTTTGAATGTGGATTTGATCCATTTAAAAAACCTCGACTCCCATTCTCAATTCAATTCTTTTGCATTAGATTAATATTCTTAATTTTTGATATTGAGATAACGTTAATCTTGCCAATCCCTCTATTAAAATTTCAAATCAATTTAATTAATTGAACAGTTTCGTCATCCATTTTAATCACTCTTCTTATATTAGGACTAATCTTAGAATGAAAAGAAGGATCTATAAACTGAATATAGGGTTAAAGTTTTATTCTAAATAATCATTTTGCACATGATAGAGACAATTTTTGTTAACCTAAAGCTAAAGATACTGAAGTAATAAATACATTTAGTTTCGACCTAATTTTAGAAAAAATTTTCCTTATCTTGAATTGAAGTCAAAATAGAGACAAATTATTGTTAATAATTTTAATGATAAAATCCTGTTCAAGGAGTCAAAGAGAAAGCTGCTAACTATCTCAAAGCAATTATTGTTGGACCCCCCCTTCTTTTGTAGTTTATTAAAAACGTTACTTTTTCACTGTAAAAAAGATTTTTCCAAAAGTTAATTATTACTACCTAAATTTCTTCAAAATTCTATTCTTTTTAAACTATCTAGAAAAATAATTATAATTATAATGATAATAGTCCCTAAAGATATCACACTAGTACTATTAGAAAGAACATTTTTTATTCATAAAGAACTAAGTTTGATTATTTGTTTTGTACTACCCATTACCCCTTCAAGCCACCCTTGATCAATTAATTTAAATTGGATTACGCTAATTTTATAAGAAAACCCAACAGATTTAGTTAAACTACTTATAAATATTAATGTTGTAAATGTAATTATTAAATCCTTAGTTAGAATAGTTTCCCCTTGTCATACAATTCCTAATAATAAAATTATTAAAAGTATAATTTTATAAGGTACTCCTAGACAAATTAAGTGTAACTCTATTAGTATTCAATTAATGTAACTCCCTGCTATAATATTAATAAAAGCTAGTATGCCAATAGGTCAACTTAAATTCTGACATCTTCTTTCCCACACACCTCATCCAGATAATGTACAAAAACACCTAACCAAACGAGCTGTATATGCAACAGTAACTAATCCTATTAATAACATAAATAACCCCAACCCGAACCCTCCGTAACTACACATAGTCAATTCTAATAATGAATCTTTAGAATAAAACCCTGAGCTAAAAGGTAGTCCTATTAATCTAAAAGAAGAAATATTTAAAGAAACCTTAGTAATAGGGTCAATAGACAAACTTCCTAGCTTACGCAAATCTTGAGCCCCCCCACCTCTATGAATAATCAGCCCTGCACACATAAAAAGTAAAGCTTTAAAAAGAGCATGAATAATAAGATGAAAAAAAGCCACCGAAGGGTATCCTAAAGATAAGATTAATACCATAAACCCCAACTGTCCAAGAGTTGAAAGTGCAATTAACCGTTTTATGTCAAACTCCTGTAATGCACTTATCCCAGCAACTATGACAGTTAATAATGACACAATTAAAAGTACTCTTAGCAACTGTATTCTTATGAAACACTGATAGAACCGAATTATTAAGTATACTCCCGCAGTAACTAAAGTTGAAGAATGAACTAAAGAAGAAATAGGAGTTGGGGCTGCCATCGCAGCAGGAAGTCAAGCTCTAAAAGGAAATTGAGCACTTTTAGTCATACAGGCTAAAATAAGTAGTATTGCCCCGTCAAACTGTTCTCAAAACAAAAATATACCTCTTATTCTTGACCAAATAATAGTTAAAATCAGTATTCTATCCCCAAGTCGATTAGTTGCTGCAGTAATAAACCCAGAATTATAAGAATAAAAACTTTGGTAATAGATAACCAAGCAATAGGAAACAATTCCAAGACCATCTCAGCCCAAAAGAACACCTACCACTCTAGGTCTTAAAACTATAATTATTATAAAAAAAATAAAAAACAAAGTTATCCACATGAATCGGTAACACTCTTCCACTATATAAGATTTTCCATAAACAAGAATTAATGCAGAAATTAACATGACTACTAATATAAATAATATGGAAATTCAGTCAAAAAAAAGAACAAAAGAAAAAGATACTGAGTTGTATATTACTAATTCTAACTCTAAGAGGACACTTTTATTTAATGTAATTACTACTATTATAATTACTCTTAAAATTATTACTAAAACACCTATAAAGAAGGCAATAAAATTAAATTTTCTAAACCTATACAAAACTAAAACAACTTAGAATCTTTGAATCCACAAATCAATATTTTAATTAAACTATCTTAGTTAGTATACTCTTATAACACTTAAATCTAAAATTAGAATATTTAGAGGAATTCAGTGCAAACATATTAAGACAGATTCCTTCACAGTAATGTTATTAAAACTAAAAAACTTCATTGTAGGGCCCTGCTGTGAAAAAGAAAATAAGTAAATTCTATATATAGAACTAATTAATCTAAACACAATCACAAAAATAAAAAGATTATTACTTCATCTTAAAATAGCAGTAAATAAAAATAACTCTCCAGGAAGATTCATTGAAGGAGGGAAAGATAAATTAGAAGAACAAAAAAGAAACCATCATAATCTACAAATTGGTATAAGTGAAATAATCCCTTTGTTTAGGTAGACACTTCGACTAAGAGTTCGATTATACGTCAATCCTAACACGCAAAAAAGTCCTGAAGAACAAAATCCATGACCCATTATAATTAAAATTCTTCCTCAAAGTGCTAATTCTGTTATACTAAAAAGTCCTGAAATTACAAGTCTCATATGTACAATTGATGAGTAGGCAATTAATATTTTTATGTCTCTTTGTATAAAACATACCCCACTTAATAATGTCCCCCCAATTAAACTGACTACAATAATTATTGAAGAATGTTGAAATAATAAATCTCCTCACAGAAAACTTATTTTGATTAACCCATACCCTCCTAGTTTTAGTATAATCCCTGCTAAAATTATTGAACCAAATACAGGGGCTTCGACATGAGCTCGAGGTAGTCAAACATGTACCCCCACTATTGGAAACTTTGCTAAAAAAGCCATAAAAATTATCAAACAAGAAATGAACCCTTTAAACAATTTAAAATAATCTATATAAAAAATACTTAAGAGCAAGGGAAGAGAAAAAAAAACAGTATATCTTAACAAATAAATTCCAGCTTCAATTCGATCAGGTTGGTATCCTCAGCCAAAAATGATTAATAAAATAGGAATGATGCTTATCTCAAATCCTACATAAAATATAATTATAGATTCTGAAATAAAAACAATAATTAAACTAAAGATTATTAAAAGACAAATAATAAGTAGTTCATGAGATTTTAAAGACTGGTCTACAGATATTAACATCATGATAATAAGTCATAGACTTAATATACTAAAAATTACTCTCAGCAAATAAACGCCTTCATCGTAAATCAACAGTATTAGGAATAAAAGAAATAAAATTAAAGAATTTACAGTCAATATTCAATGACATATTAACGCAACACACCCGATTCTTAGTAACACTTCTAACATAAAAAAATTCTCAAAACCTTAAAATAATCAACACCATGAGTCCGAACTATTAAAGTTAATAAAACTAACCCCATCACAGCCTCACAAACTATCACAATAATAAAATAAATAATAATAGTTCTGTCGAATAAAAAATTAACTAAAAAGTTTACTAGTATAAATAAAACAGTAATCGAGACAAATTCTAGTAATATTAATATCATCAGAACATGTTTTTGGCTAATAAAAAATCTTGTTATTGCTACTCAAAAAATAAATAAACAAACAGAATACACTATCAAAAGCTTTAATAGTTTAAAAACAAAATATTGATTTTGTAAATCAAAGATACTAATCTTTAAAGCTTCAGCAAAAATCAAGATATCTCTAATCTCCAAAACTAGTATTTTAATTAAAATACCTGCTGAAAATGAAAATTATTTTATTAATAATTATATTTGTAGGAAGAACTTTAACTAGTATTAACCACCCCTTGCCCTTAGGGTTCGCTTTACTCACCCAAACAATTTTAATTTGTCTCACCACTCGAGTAATGACCTCATCTTCTTGAGTTCCTTTAACTCTCTTTTTAATTATGGTTGGAGGGCTTATGGTAATTTTTATGTATATTACGAGAATTTGCTCAAACAAAAAATTCAACTATTTAAGAATACTTATACCCCTATGATACTTTAGACTACCATTAGTATATTTACTTTGAACTACCACAATTATTCAATTTGAAATAAATGATTCAATGCATACAAAAGACTTATTTAATATAGAATTCATTAAAATATTTATATCCCTTAATACAACTTCCTCTAACTTTATGTTTATCTACTTACTAATTATATTAATTATTATAATTAATTTAATAACAATTAAAAAGGGTCCATTGCGTAAAAAATACTAATGTTATCATTATCTACTAAAAAATCACCTCTTATTAGCCCCATTTACAGTTCAATTATTAATTTGCCCACTCCTTCAAATATCAACATCTTATGGAATTTTGGATCATTACTGGGTCTTATACTAATAATCCAAATTCTTTCTGGGCTATTCCTAGCTATGCACTTCTCGGCTAACACTTTAATTGCTTTTGAGAGTGTTGTACATATTTGCCGGGATGTAAATAATGGGTGACTTATTCGAGTAATTCATTCAAACGGGGCCTCATTTTTTTTTGTTTTTGTCTATGTTCATATTGGACGAGGGATCTACTTTAACTCTGCCTTTTTAAAAAAAACTTGAATTAGAGGGATCATAATCTTATTTTTACTTATAGCAACAGCTTTTATAGGGTATGTTCTCCCCTGAGGACAAATATCTTTTTGAGGTGCTACAGTCATTACAAACCTATTATCAGCCATTCCTTATTTAGGGGAAACACTCGTATTGTGATTATGAGGAGGCTTTGCAGTGGATAATCCAACTTTGACACGATTTTTTACAATCCACTTCCTCTTACCGTTTATTTTATCTGGGTTAGTTATTTTACATTTAATTTTTTTACATGAGACAGGATCTTCAAATCCTTTAGGTACCCCTGTAAACAATGATAAGATTCCATTTTATCCCTATTTCCTAATTAAAGACATACTAGGATACATAGTTTTTTTCGTATTATTTACTTTGGTAGTCTTGTACTACCCCTATTTCCTTAATGACCCTGACAACTTTATTCCTGCTAACCCTTTAGTTACCCCTCTTCATATCCAACCAGAATGATACTTCCTATTTGCATATTCTATCCTACGGGCAATTCCCAATAAATTAGGAGGAGTTATTGCTTTATTATCATCAATTCTCATCCTCATCATTTTAGCTGTAACTCCACCCCCTTTTATAAAAGGTATCCAATTCTACCCAATCACTCAAAACTTGTTTTGATGCTGAATTAATTTAACTATTATATTAACGTGAGCAGGTATAAAGCCAGTTGAACAGCCATTTATTATTGTAAGTCAAATTTTAACAATATTATATTTCTCAACATTTATATTAATGCCCTTAAGACAGCAATTATGGGACTCCTTAATTAAATAGCTTTATAATTTATATAAAATAATTACCTTGAAAGTAATAAAAGGGCCCTGACCCGAGAGCTTCTGCTTACATCTACCGGAATACTGTTAGAGTGTAACGCTAGTATAAAATAGAATTATACTTAGCGCTACACTCTAATAGGTTCACAGGATGCCTCAGGTGCTCAGCCCACACCAGCCAGAGGAGGGCTTCTCTCTGACCAGAGAGCTTCTGCTTACATCTACCGGAATACTGTTAGAGTGTAACGCTAGTATAAAATAGAATTATACTTAGCGCTACACTCTAATAGGTTCACAGGATGCCTCAGGTGCTCAGCCCACACCAGCCAGAGGAGGGCTTCTCTCTGACCCGAGAGCTTCTGCTTACATCTACCGGAATACTGTTAGAGTGTAACGCTAGTATAAAATAGAATTATACTTAGCGCTACACTCTAATAGGTTCACAGGATGCCTCAGGTGCTCAGCCCACACCAGCCAGAGGAGGGCTTCTCTCTGACCCGAGAGCTTCTGCTTACATCTACCGGAATACTGTTAGAGTGTAACGCTAGTATAAAATAGAATTATACTTAGCGCTACACTCAAATAGACTTTCCAACACATTCCTATTAATTTATCATAACGATACCGAGGTAAAGTCCCACGAATAGTAATAATAATGAAACTTAATAAGCCCAATTTCAAATAAAATATTAAAGTTAAAGTATACCCTCCAAAAAATATTAAAGCTAGCATACCTCTAGCGAAAATAATGCTTAAGTATTCTGCCAAAAAAATAAAAGCAAATCCAGATCCCCCATATTCTACGTTGAATCCTGAAACTAATTCTGATTCACCCTCAGAAAAATCGAAAGGTGTTCGATTTAACTCTGCTAAAAAGGAAACAACAAGTATAATAAAAATGGGAAACACAATAAATAAAAGTCACACTTTATCCTGGCTATGTATTAAAAAAGAAACTTTTATTGAGCCAGTAAAATAAATCAAAGTCAAAATCAATAAAAAAAAGCTTACCTCATACGAAATAGATTGTGCAACAACACGTAAACACCCTAAAATAGAATAAGATGAATTAGAAGACCACCCTGAAATCATAGTACCATAAACCCCTATACTCAAAACACAAAATATAAATATAATACTATAAGATCAACTAATTACTACGTAAAAATAAGGAAATACTACTCATACCAGTATGCTAATAACCAGTGACAAAATAGGACTTACTCAATAAGGATAAAAATTAGATTTAACAGGAAAAAAAAACTCTTTAGTGTAAAGCTTAACTGCATCTGAAAAGGGTTGAAACAGTCCTACAACCCCAACCCTATTTGGTCCCTTACGAATTTGAATAAATCCTAAAACTTTACGCTCTATTAAAGTTAAAAATGCCACCCCAATTATAGAAAATAGAGATATAAACAATAAGCTGATGAAATTTACAAACATTTCTATTTGTAAATATCATACATAAATAAATCCTAAACTTAACACATTAATCTGCCAAAATAGACAGAATTTAAAAGTATTCATAATAAAAAAACAATTTTAAACAACTAATCCTTTCGTACTAAATTTTATAAGTAATAAAAAGATAGAAGCCAACCTGGCTCACGCCGGTCTGAACTCAAATCATGTAAGGTATAAAAGTCGAACAGACTTAATATTAAAATCTCTCCACCTTAATATGTCCTTAATTCAACATCGAGGTCATAATCTTTTCTATAAATATGAACTTAAAAGAAAAATTATGCTGTTATCCCTAAGGTAATTTTATCTTCTTATCTATAATATAGGATCTTCTTGTCATATAATAATGAATAAACTCAGAAAAGTTAATTTCTAGTCACCCCAACCAAAAAATATGCATCAAAATTATTTTAAAATTCTATAGGGTCTTCTCGTCCCCTTTAATTATTTATGTTTTTTTACACAATAACAAAATTCAACCCTCATAACAGTAAAAAAGCTTGTCCTCTGTTCAACCTTTCATACAAGCCTTCAATTAAAAGACTAATGATTATGCTACCTTTGTACAGTCAAAATACTGCAGCTATTAATTTAAAACATTGAGCAGGTTATACCAAAAACATCTTCCCCTCAGAGATGTTTTTGATAAACAGTCAAAGATTAAATTTGCCGAGTTCTTAACCATTATTTATTAATTTCTACTAATTTAATCATTTTTAATTTCAAAATATCAATCAATTAAACAACTTTACCCCTCTTTAAAGTTATTTAAAATTTTAACATATTTTAATTAATTTTTAAATATTAAAAACTAGTCAATTCTAAACTTATGTATTAAAATATTCCTGTAACTAAACTTACCCTCCATAAGCTTATCCCCATAGAAATATTTTATTAAAATAAGTAAAATACTTTAAATAAATTGATTAAATCAATAAATAAAATAACTAGATAAAAAAAATTGAATTTTATTTCAAACCTAAATTTATATATAATTTAATCATGAAACATTAATAATCTATAAATTTAAATCTTTCTTCTTCGAGAAATAATTAATTTAATTTTACGTTAAATTAACCCTGATACAAAAGGTACATCAATTATAATTTTTATTTACTTAATATTTATCCTTTCTACCCCCCTCACAGTATATGTTCTATATATTTTACACCTAAATTAGAAATTAAATTAAATTAAAAGTAAAACCCACAGGTATCTAATCAATGTAAATGACTAACTTAATTTAGCTATTCACTTAATTCCAGGCACACCTTCCGGTACGCCTACTATGTTACGACTTATCTTACTTTAGGCAAGAGTGACGGGCAATGTGTACATATTTTAGAATCTCCATTCATAAAAACACTATAATTTAACTTACTTATGAATCCTTTTTACATTAAAATTAAAAAAAATAATTCCATTCATAATTTTTATGGTAACCCATTTTATTCTTTTATAAATTGCACCTTGACCTAACATATATTTAATAAAAATAAAGAAAATTATATTTATAGATAGATTCATGACAGCGGTATACAAATATAATAATAAAAGTAAATATAAGTTGTGGATTATCAATTAATAAACAGGTTCCTCCAAAAAGATAAAATACCGCCAAATTTTTTGAGTTTCTAGATCCTAGCTTTTACTACTCTAGCAAATTTACACCATTAATAACAGGGTATCTAATCCTCCTTTTTTAAAAAGTTTCTTAATTTTCACAAATAATTATTACAAAAAATTAAAAATTTTACCTTATAACCTTTTATAAGTTTTCTTATACAATTAAAATAACACGCCTTCACAATTTCCTTAAATTAATTGTCTAACCGCAACTGCTGGCACAAAATTAGTTAAATTTAGATCCAATTTCTAAGTCAAAATTTCTTTTATTGCTTAATTATAATTACTGTTGCATAATTATTAAAACAATCAAGTGAAAATAAATTACATGTAATCAAAAGAATAAAGAAATTTATTTACCAAAATAAAATATATTATAGAACCACTAAAATTGAAATAACACCAAATCGAAAGCAGGGAAAACCGGAAAGAAAAAGAACAATTATAATTTAATAGATACTATCCTAGTCTATCCATAAAAGAAGAATGACTCTTCAGTTTTTTTCTTCTTTCTAAAACTGAAGAGTCCAAAGTATAATATAATTTAATTACACTAATTTTTTAATATAATAAATTATACCAGTATTTTAATTTCTTTACACTAGGTTCTCGATGTAACAAATTATACCAGTATTTTAATTTCTTTACACTAGGTTCTCGATGTAACAAATTATACCAGTATTTTAATTTCTTTACACTAGGTTCTCGATGTAACAAATTATACCAGTATTTTAATTTCTTTACACTAGGTTCTCGATGTAACAAATTAT